TAAAAATTCAATTGACCTTTTGATATAATTGCTATGCTTAGTGTGTGACTCGTTGGTTTTTTTTAGGGTTAGAGTTACAAAAAATCGGCCCGATAGTATGAAAACCAATTCATTACTTCATATTATCTGGATCTAAAGAACCAGTCAAGATATGTTAAATCAGTCATATCTTTGTAGCAACTGAAATAATTAAACTTTAACTTTAAAAATTTAAAGCAAAATTACAGAAAAAAGGTGCGAATAAATGGAAGGATGAGAGAAAGAGAGAAAAATAACATCAATGATATAGAATTCCTATATGGAAGGTCTACGAGTCATCTCATAAAAGACAGTGTAATAAAGCATCAATACTAATTGATTCATATATAATGAAATATTTCATGAATTTATTTCTTATCTTATAGAAGAAAAGAAAAAACTCAAGAGCTTCGAGTCAATAAAGACTAACAAAGTTGACTCAAGAATAAATTGGATTATGAGCTCCATTGTAGAATTCTGACCTAATCATTTAGTACGAAGTGGTGGAAACGAAAGAACCTGTGAATGCAAAATATTTTATTAAAAAAATGAATCTTAATAATTCACTAGTTAGGATGGCGAAATGGACCAGAAACCTATTAATCTATTCGGAAAAGTGACAAAGAAGTGCTAGGACTCAAATAGAGAGTGCAGGAGTAAATATTCGCCCGTGAAAACCTTATTTTTTGAATTGGTAAACTCGGCTAAAGGACAAAAGACAATAAAGATTTATTAGGACGTTAGAAAAAAATAAAAATTTTTAGAAACATGTTCTAACAGCTATTCAAATAAATTGAAATTCTATTTTGAATAGTTTTATTCGCGAGGAGCTGGATGAGAAGAAATTCTCACGTCCAACTCTGTAGTAGAGATGGAATTCCAAAAAAACCATCAACTATAACCCCAAAAGAACTAAATTCCGCAAACAGCACAGAGGAAGAATGAAGGGAATTTCTTATCGAGGTAATCATATTTGTTTTGGTAAATATGCTCTTCAGGCACTTGAACCCGCTTGGATCACATCGAGACAAATTGAAGCAGGTCGCCGGGCAATGACACGAAATGCACGCCGTGGTGGAAAAATATGGGTCCGTCTCTTTCCAGACAAATCAGTTACAGTAAGACCTGCTGAAACACGTATGGGTTCAGGGAAAGGATCCCCTGAATATTGGGTAGCTGTTGTTAAACCAGGGCGAATACTATATGAAATGGGTGGAGTAACCGAAAATATAGCTAAAAGGGCTATTTTAATAGCAGCATCCAAAATGCCTATACGAACTCAATTTATTATTTCGGGATAAAAATGTAGAACGTATAGAAATGAGTCTTGGGGAAGAAACAAAATCACCTATTTCTTTTTTAAACTTAGACAAGCAATATTTCTTTTATTTTCTTCATTCTTTGCATTGGAAGAATAGATTCAAAAATTTATATGATTCAATCTCAAACCCATTTAAATGTAGCGGATAACAGCGGGGCTCGGAAATTGATGTGTATTCGAATTATAGGAGCTAGTAATCGCCGATATGCTCATATTGGTGACACTATTGTTGCTGTGATCAAAGAAGCAGTACCAAATATGCCCCTAAAAAAATCAGAAGTAGTCAGAGCTGTAATTATTCGTACCTGTAAAGAACTTAAACGTGACAGCGGTATGATAATACGATATGATGACAATGCTGCAGTTGTGATTGATCAAGAAGGAAATCCAAAAGGAACTAGAATTTTTGGGGCAATCCCCCGCGAATTGAGGAAATTAAATTTTACTAAAATAGTTTCATTAGCTCCCGAAGTATTATAAAAAAGGAGATCTGAATTTTTGGGGTATTTGGATTTGAAGGGAAAGGGGAACAGATTAAGAACTGGATTAATTCGTAGCTTGTGTTTCGCGCATATACCTTGAAAAATTTATATTCATAAAAAAAAAAGAAAAACATGGTAATTATATCCAATTTTTGTACGACACAAGTGTTAGTTCATCATGGGTAGAGACACTATTGCTGAAATAATAACCTCTATACGAAATGCTGATATGGATAGAAAAAGAGTTGTTCGCATAGTATCTACTAATATTTCCGAAAAGATTGTTAAAATACTTTTCCGAGAAGGTTTTATCGAAAACGTCAGAAAACATCGAGAAAAAAACCAAAATTTTTTGGTTTTAACCTTGCGACATAGCAGGAATAGGAAAACGCCTTATAGAAACTTGTTAAATTTAAAACGGATCAGCCGACCAGGCCTACGAATCTATTCTAATTCTCAACGAATTCCTAGAATTTTAGGTGGAATAGGGATTGTAATTATTTCCACTTCTCGGGGTATAATGACAGATCGGGAGGCTCGACTAGAAGGAATCGGCGGAGAAATTTTATGTTATATATGGTAATCCATTTAATATCCAAATGAAACCTGAAACCTCTTCCTATTCCTATTTGAAAAAAAAAAAAAGAAAGGGGGATGAGTTGTTTAATATCGTTTCTCCTCCATTAGTTGATACCTCAAGGGGGCTTTACCTGGAATGAAAGAACAAAAATGGATTCATGAAGGTTTAATTACTGAATCGCTTCCCAATGGCATGTTCCGGGTTCGGTTAGATAACGAGGATCTGATTCTAGGTTATGTTTCGGGAAAGATCCGGCGCAGTTTTATACGGATACTACCCGGAGATAAAGTCAAAATTGAAGTAAGTCGTTATGATTCAACCAGAGGACGTATAATTTATCGACTCCGAAACAAGGATTCGAAAGATTAGATGATTTTTATTCAATATGATTTGAGATTAAAAATTCCAAGAAACTTATTTTCTACCAAGAAGTAGATTCAGAATTAAGATAAGGAATGACAAATATGAAAATAAGAGCTTCTGTTCGTAAAATTTGTGAAAAATGTCGACTAATCCGTAGACGGGGGCGCATTAGAGTAATTTGTTCCAACCAGAGACATAAACAAAGACAAGGATAAAGGGATAATCAGATTGACTAAAGGGTTCAGCGTACAGATAAAGAATCTGTTTTGATATGAAATGGATATATCCATATATTTCTGACTCATATTTATGAGATGATACAATATGGCAAAAGCTAGACCGAGAACTGGTTTACGTAGAAATGTACGTATTGGTGCACGTAAAATACCAAAGGGAGTTATTCATCTTCAAGCAGGTTTTAATAATACCATTGTCGCAGTTACAGATGTACGAGGTCGGGTGGTTTCCTGGTCCTTGGCCGGTACTTGTGGATTCAAGGGGACGAGAAGAGGAACACCCTTTGCCGCTCAAACTGCAGCAGCAAACGCTATTAGTACAATTAGTACAGTAGTAGTCCAAGGTATGCAACGAGCAGAAGCCATGATAAAAGGCCCCGGTCTCGGAAGAGACGCCGCATTACGAGCTATTCATAGAAGTGGTATCCTATTAACTTTTGTGCGGGATGTAACCCCTATGTCACATAATAGCTGTAGACCTCCGAAAAAAAGACGTGTATAGAAATAAAAAATGAATCTATTTCAAGAGAAACAAGAGAAATAAATAATTCAATCAAAAAAATATTATTACTATGGTTCGAGAGAAAGTAACAGTATCTACTCGGACACTGCAGTGGAAGTGTGTTGAATTAAAAATAGACAGTAAACGCCTTTATTATGGTCGATTTATTCTGTCTCCGCTTATGAAAGGACAAGCCGACACAATAGGCATTGCGATGCGAAGAGCTTTGCTTGGAGAAATAGAAGGAACATGTATCACACGTGTAAAATCCGAGAATATCTTCCACGAATATTCTACTCTAACGGGTATTCAAGAATCGGTCCACGAAATTATAATGAATTTGAAAGAAATTGTATTAAGAAGTAATCTATATGGAACTTGTGACGCGTCTATTTGTGTTGGGGGTCCTGGATATGTAACTGCTCGAGATATCATCTTACCGCCTTCTGTAGAAATTGTCGACAATACACAACATATAGCTAGATTAACAGAACCAATTAATTTGCATATTGGATTAGAAATTGAGAGAAATCACGGATATTTTATAAAGATGCCACATAACTTTCAAGACGGAAGTTATCCTATAGATGCTGTATTCATGCCTGTTCGAAATGTGAATCATAGTATTCATTCCTATGAAAATGGGAATGAAAAACAAGAGATACTGTTTCTCGAAATATGGACAAATGGCAGTTTAACTCCAAAAGAAGCACTTCATGAAGCCTCCCGTAATTTAATTGATTTATTTATTCCCTTTTTATATAAGGACGAAGAAAACTTACCTTTAGAGAACAATCAACATATGGTTCCTTTATCCCCCTTTACTTTTCACGATAAATTGGATAAAGTCCAAAAAAACAAAATAGCATTGAAATCCATTTTTATTGATCAATCCGAATTGTCTCCTAGAGTTTATAATTGCCTTATAAGGTCCAATATATATAAATTATTGGACCTTATGAATAAGAGTCAAGAAGATCTTATGCAAATTGAGCATTTTCGTCTAGGAGATGTAAAAGAAATTTCGGCCATTCTAGAAAAACATTTTGCAATTTTTTTACCAAAAAATAAATTTTAAATCTATTTGGGTTTAATTAAGATAATTAAATTAAGATATAAGATTTGAATCTGTAGCACAATTCATATATTCAAAATAAATTCAAAATTTTCTTGAATAGATGTATCTAGGGAGAATTCACGTTGAAGCGACTATTCCCTAGATACATCTGTCGTGTTATTTTATTTCATAATTGAATCAAATTAAAAGAGACCTAAAGTTAGGGATTTATCAATAGGTAATGTTGCACCAATGCCCAACCAAAGGGCAACTGCAGTACCAATCAAAAAGACGGTTGTCGCTACTGGACGGCGAAATGGATTTTGGAATTTATTAACATTTTCTAAAAAAGGCACTGTTAATAATCCCGCAGGTACTGAAACCATTAAAAGAACACCCAACAATTTATTGGGCACTGTACGAAGTATTTGAAATACGGGA